GGGGTACAAATAGCAGAATTTCGTTCCCAAAGGGGATCCTTATTATTATTATTATTATTATTATTATTATTATTATTTTATATTATTTATATATTTATTTTATTTATTTTCGTTTTTCATCAAAGCAAATATGGTCATTTTCATTTCTTCAACTAGTATCGATGGAGATGGATAAAGACACATGTGGATTAGTACAATTATTGGTAGCGTCATATTCAGGATTCTAAGAGGGACCTCACTCAATTTGGCCTTTTCGATTCCTCCCGATCCGTATAATGAAATCGAATCGAGTACCCTATCTTTCCCGGTAGCACATACACAAATAGAATTCTTATTTGTACGATACAAAATGACTTTAATTTCTTTGATAAGATCCTTTTAATCAGAAAAGTCTCTTCTTTTTTGGCTCCGATTTTGTGTAACCTCAATTATTTGAAACAATCTATCTCATTCAAATTGTACACTGAAGTTTTTATATATTATATGGATCCCATTCCTAATTCAATCAAGTAAAGAGTATATTAATAAAATTAAAGAGTATATTAATAAAATTAAAATCAAATAAAGACTCTGCCTCTCTTAGAGAGAGAGGGAATGGATAATCTTTTTTAAGGGTTTATGCCGAAGAAAAAACAAACTCTAAAAAAAAAAGTGAATTTGGTAGAATATTCGATTTTTTTTATACTGTACTAGGACTTATCTTTATCACACTTTTTTTTTTGTTTTCCAATCCAATAAGATTAGATCATTCAAAAAAGGAGTTTAGAACATAACTCCCCCTTTCCCATTTCGCTTCTATTGTTTTTGTTTGTAACTTATGTAAGTTTAAAGACGATTAGATGATACTTAGTCAGATGATTGTACAAGGAAGGAGATAGTTTTATAGAAAAGAAAGAATGGAAAAGAATGATAAATAAAGTAACAAAGTAAGGAAATTTTCGATTGGATCAGGAATCCATTTTTGGATTTGGTATGAATAAATGATCTTTCTATGTTATACTATTCAATTCTCGACGATAAATCGATTTGAGAGTTCAGATATTGTTATTCATGATATTGATCTGATTCGATATCATCGAGATGGAATTCATCCCATTGAATTTAGAGGCGAAAGATTTCTCATCTCTTATGGGATTAAATCCCGAATTATTGTGAAGTAAAGAAAAACGAAACGATGAGATTATGGAAGTAAATATTCTCGCATTTATTGCTACTGCACTGTTCATTCTAGTTCCTACTGCTTTTTTACTTATAATATATGTAAAAACTGTTAGTCAAAGTGATTAATTTGAATGAAACTTGACTTCTTAGTTCTTCTCAATATCAAGAATTAACGAAATAAAATGAAAAGAATTCCAATTTTGCGTTTTAGCTGAAATGAGCGAACTAGAATCAGCAGGATTCTATGAGATCCGATAGTATGGTAGAAAGTAATATATTTACTACCATACTATCTATTTTTGTTATTCTAGTATATAAAGTTGTACTGTAGAAAGATCTGGGCTTAATATGGATCAATCTAGAATGTCATCTTCATATTCATATATAGATAGATATATAGACAATAGATATTAATTATCTATATGGAATGTACATAAGGTTCAAATTTGATTTCTTTTCTTCATATGTTTGATTTGTGTTGGTTCCAATTAATCTGGAATAGTTGAAAGGCGCCTCTTACTCTTATGATTCCAATTCCTGGATTTCTGATTATTTTCAATATGAATCCCGGAATCCATTGAAATAATCAAATCAATGAAAAGAAAAAAAAATACTAAACTAAGTACTAAGTACGCAATATGTGACTTCTCCAAGAAAATATCTTAGTATGCGGAGTATCCCGTTAGAGAATCACTATGTCTATTTTATTTCCCGTAGAAAATCACTTAATTTAATAATTTTTAAATAACTAAAAAAAGAACTACTTTCTTTTGTCTTTGAACCGGAAAAAGGCAAACAAATAAAAAGTAAAAAAGGTTCCGCTGCTCCTTATTGTCCATATATAACTCTGATAAGAGCCGGTTTATCATAATAAAGAATTTTAGGAAGAATTCGGTTGGAATAACTTTCCTATCATTTGTATTCTTTTTACTTTTGAAATATGAACACTGGAATCATTAAAATATTTATTTGATTATGATTAAAAGGGTATTATTCAAATATTATTCATAGAATAAATTACTCCACTCGAATCGAATAGAATTTTGAAATTGAATTCAATTATTGAATTCAATTTCAATATAAATAGTTCAATTAAAAATAGTTAAATTAAAAAGTCTTTGCAGAACGATCTATAAAAGAATTGATAGAGTTTCATTTCTCAACTCAATTAGTAGTATCCCTAGAGTCCACTTCTTCCCCATACTACGAGTGAAAGGGAAAATGTAAAGACTACCATCAAAGCAGCCCAAGCGAGACTTACTATATCCATGTGAATTATGTCCCCTATCTCTATGAATATGAAGGAATTTTGCTAGTATTGTTCACTTTTTTCCATTATTTTTCACTAATAATAGTCACTAATAATAATAATAGTCACTAATAATAATATTAGTATCGCTGGTGCAGAGTAAAAAAAAAAAAAAAAAGATTTTGTCCAATACCATTGATGAAACAATCCAAAAAATCCAATTCAATTAATTAGAACCAATTAATTATAAGAAGTTCTTGTATGATTGCTAGTAGAATCGGGAAAGATTAAGCGCAAACAAAATAAGCAGCAGCGCTCTTGGAAATATCACGAGTCTTTTTCCTCCGCTGTTTCTATTGGGGACAATATATCAGCAAAACGGAATAAGGTATTTCGCGTCTTTTGTTGATCAGGCGACACCCGGATTTGAACTGGGGAAAAAGGATTTGCAGTCCCCCGCCTTACCACTCGGCCATGTCGCCAAGGCAATAGAAATAAAAAATAGACCAAAAGACCCCCCCCCCCTTTTTTTTTTCTTACTAAACTTCTTTTTTTTTGTACTTGTATCTTGAATCCCATTTTTCTTAATCTGAATCCCTTTCCTAAAAGAAATCCTTCCTTTTTTGGATTGGATCTATCTCTTTGATTAATTTTGTATAGTATGTCAAAACACGCACTATCTGAATTCTTTCTCCTTTCTATTGAAACTATTGAAAGGAAAAACAAAATGTGAATTTTCAGTCACAAAAGCCGAAATTCAGGACAAATTGGAACCGTTAACTATTGACTGAAAATTCATGAACGATTCTCGAATTTGAATCTAAATTTGAATCTAAAATTGTATTTCCCGAATGATATAAGAAAATAAAAATGGATATCTAACTATCCAGTATTGATTCTTTTCAATAAAAAAAAGCCTTCTCCATTTCAATTATAACAACAATTATGAGTATATGTAAACCCCAGAACATAAATTATTACACGTATACCTCTAATCAGATATCTTATCTGTTTATGATTCCTATAGAAAATCGATATTTTGCTAGAGCACGCCATGCGCTGTACAGAATAGACCCGCAATAAAAGGAAAGACATATATATAGATAGCTATAGTTCTATCCGCGTATGCTTAATAAAGCTTTCTTCTGCGCTTCAACAAACTCTATAAAAATAAAATATATATATATATCTCTTCTGTTCGGTGCGAATCCTTTTTTTTTTTTTAACTGAACAAGGAAATCCACGAAAAAAAGGAAAAAAGCTAAGTGCTAATGGGTTTTTATCTCATCGAAGAGATCAAATCCCGAATTATTTATTTCACTTGTATTGGAATATGTAATATCATAAATAATAGTAGAAATTGAATCACTTTTTGTTATTCTATATAAAATTCCATAAGTCTAAGTTAAGTGGAATTTCTCAATTCTTTTCCAGTTGTATCTGTTGCAAATTCCAATTTGAGTAGAAAATCAAAATTCTCTTTATTCCTCCGTTCATACGTATTTCAGACATTCCATATTCATATATGGAGTTAGATAAAATTTTATGTGATTCTGTAAACAGAATAGCAATTCCATCAGTGCTGATCGATCCATATAATTATAATTGGATGAAAAACGATCCAATAATGGGATTTTTTTTTCAATAAATGGGAAATTAAAAATGCTTGGGGATGGAAATGGGGGAATGTCTACAATACCTGGATTTAATCAGATACAATTTGAAGGATTTTGTAGGTTCATTGATCAGGGCTTAGCGGAAGAACTTTATAAGTTTCCAAAAATTGAAGATAGAGATCAAGAAATTGAATTTCAATTATTTGTGGAAACATATCAATTAGTAGAACCATCGATAAAAGAAAGAGATGCTGTATATGAATCACTTACATATTCTTCTGAATTATATGTATCGGGGGGATTAATTTGGAAAAACAGTAGGGATATGCAAGAACAAACAATTTTTATTGGAAACATTCCTCTAATGAATTCCCTGGGAACTTCTATAGTAAATGGAATATACAGAATTGTGATCAATCAAATATTGCAAAGTCCTGGTATCTATTACCGGTCAGAATTGAACCATAACGGAATTTCGGTCTATACCGGCACTATAATATCAGATTGGGGGGGAAGAGTAGAATTAGAGATTGATAAAAAAGCAAGGATATGGGCTCGTGTAAGTAGGAAACAGAAAATATCTATTTTAGTTCTATCATCAGCTATGGGTTTGAATCTAAGAGAAATTCTAGAGAATGTGTGCTACCCCGAGATTTTCTTGTCTTTCCTGAGCGATAAGGAAAAAAAAAAAATTGGGTCAAGGGAAAATGCCATTTTGGAGTTTTATCAACAATTTACTTGTGTAGGCGGAGGTCCAGTATTTTCTGAATCCTTATGTAAGGAATTACAAAAGAAATTTTTTCAACAAAGATGTGAATTAGGAAGGATTGGTCGACTAAATATGAACCAGAGACTGAATCTTGATATACCTCATAACAATACATTTTTGTTACCGCGAGATATATTGGCAGCCGCGGATCATTTGATTGGAATGAAATTTGGAATGGGTACACTTGACGACATGAATCATTTAA